ATCCGCAGCTGCCAATATATCTCTTGGTAACAAAAATGTATTGTTATGAGGTATATCAAGATTCAGTCTCCGGTTCATATTTAATCGACCAATCCTTCCTAATTCACATCTTTGTTGAAAGAATTTCTTTTGTAATTCCTTACATAAGGATTCAGAAAATACTGGATCTCCGCCTACACAAGTAAATTGTTGATAAAATTCCAAAATGGCATTTTCCTTTGACCCAATTTTTTTTTTTTCCTTATCATTCAGGAAAGCTAAGAAAATTTCAGGGTAACACACATTCTCTAAAATTTCTCTTAGATTTAAACCCATAGCTGATGATAGAACTAGAATAGATATTTTCTGTTTCCTACTCACGCGGGCCCATATCCTTGCTTTTCTATCAATCTCTAATTCGACTCTTCCCCCCCAATCTGATATTATAGTGCCGTTATAGACGGAAATTCCGTTATGATCCAATTCTGACCGGTAATAAATACCGGGACTTTGCAATATTTGATTGATTACAATTCTGTATATTCCATTTATTAGAAAAGTTCCCAGGGAATTCATTAAAGGAATGTTTCCAATAAAAATTGTTTGTTCTTGCATATCCCTACTGGTTTTCCAAATTAATCCTGCGGATACATATAATTCAGAAGAATATGTAAGTGATTCATATACAGCATCTCTTTCTTTTATCAACGGTTCTACTAATTGATATGTTTCTACAAATAATTGAAATTCAATTTCTTGATCTGTATCTTCAATTTTTGGAAACTTATAAAATTCTTCTGTTAAGCCCTGATCAATGAACCTACAAAATCCTTCAAATTGTATCTGATTAAATCCAGGTATTGTAGACATTCTCTCATTTCCATCCCTGAGCACTTTTAATTTCCCGTTTATTAAAAAATCAAAAAAAAATCCCATTATTGGATTGGATCGTTCTTCATTCAATTCAATTATATGGATCGATCTAGCAATGATAGAATTTCTATTCTGTTTACAGAATCACATAAAATTTTCTCTAAATAGCAAAACATGATTCAATTTCTACCATTATTATGATATTCCATATTCCAATATGATTGGATACCAGTAAAATAAATGGATTCGGGATTTCATTTTTCGATGAGATAAAGAACCAATAATCAGAAACAATAGAAAGTTTCTTTTTTTTTTTTTAACACTTAGCTTTTTCGTATTCATAATTTATAGAATTCTATAAATAGAATACGATTGAAACAATACGATTGAAGTGCATAATGCATAAGAAGGCTTATTAAACATACGCAGAGATAACTATAGCTATCTATCTATATCCACGTTTCTCCCTTTACTGCAGTTCCATTTTTGACAGCGCATGCCATGCTCTATTAAAATTTCTATTCAATGAAAAATTAAATAGAAATAGGAATCATAGATAGATAAGATATCCGATTAGATATCTGTGTAAAATTTTATTTTATAAAATTTTATGTTCTAGGGTTATAATTATAATTAAATAATTCAAATTGAGAAGAATTTTGTATTGAAAAGAATCAATACTGATTGGTTAGGTATCCATTTTTGTGTTCTTATATCATTAGGATTAGGGAAATACAATTTTAGATTCAAATCCAAGAATCGTTCATGAATTCACAGTCAATAGTTAATGGTTCCAATTTGTCCTTAATTTTGGCTTGTGTGACTGAAAATTCACTTTTACTTTTCATTTCTATTTTGTGTCGCCTTGGCGGCATGGCCGAGTGGTAAGGCGGGGGACTGCAAATCCTTTTTCCCCAGTTCAAATCCGGGTGTCGCCTGATCAACAAAAGGCGCAAAATACCTTATTCCCTTTTGCTGATATAACTTGTCGAATTTGCCTCCAACAGAAGCACGCGGAGGAAAAGGCATCTTGATACTTCCAAGGGTGTTGCTGCCTATTTATTTTGTTTGTACTAAAAGTTTTTCAGTCATCCTATAAAAACTTCTTAAAATTATTATAAAATTATTATATTAAAATATGAAAATGAAGAAAATGAAATTAAAATGAAAATAAAATGAAGAAAATTAATTGGATTTTGACTGCAAATCCTTTTTCCCCAGTTCAAATCCGGGTGTCGCCTGATCAACAAAAGGCGCAAAATACCTTATTCCCTTTTGCTGATATAACTTGTCGAATTTGCCTCCAACAGAAGCACGCGGAGGAAAAGGCATCTTGATACTTCCAAGGGTGTTGCTGCCTATTTATTTTGTTTGTACTAAAATATGAAAATGAAGAAAATGAAATTAAAATGAAAATAAAATGAAGAAAATTAATTGGATTTTTTGGATTGTTTCATCAATATATTGAACAGAATTTTTTTGACTCTGCGCCAACGATTCTACTATTATTAGTGAACAATAATAGAAAAATTCCTTCATATTCATAAAGATAGAGGACATAATTCACATGGATATTGTAAGTCTCGCTTGGGCTGCTTTAATGGTAGTCTTTACATTTTCCCTTTCACTCGTAGTATGGGGAAGAAGTGGACTCTAGGAGTGCTACTAATTGAGTTGAGAAATAAAACTGTATCAATTGTTTTATAGATCGTTCTGCAAAGATTTTTTAATTTAACTTTTAATTTAACTGTTGTTTAAATTGATTTAAATTCAATTTTTAATTGAATTAATTTATTTTATTTGCAAATTCTATTCTATATTGGATTCGAGTGAAGTAATGTATTCTATGAATAATATATGAATAATACAAATAATATAGGAATAATACAAATAATATATGAATAATACCCTTTTAATCAAATCAAAAAAAAATATTTCAATGATTCTCGTGTTCCTATTTCGAAAGTCAAAATAATACAAATGATAGGAAATTTATTCCAACCAAAATTTTCCTAAATTATCTATTTTGATAAACTGGTTCTTACCAGAGTTATATATGAACAATGAAGAAGAACGGAACCCCCTTTTTTTTTTATTTAACTATTAAATTTAATAAATTGAAATTTTCAAAGTGATTGGGATTAAATTAAGTGACTTTTCTATGATAGACATAGTGGTTTCTCCAATGAGATACTACGCATACTAAGATATTTTCTTGCTTAGTGCTTAGTTTAGTATTTGTTTTATTCTTTTAGAAATTTGATTTAGGCTATACCTTATTTTATTGACTTGACTTATTTCATATCATGATTCAAGGGTTAAAAATCGCCAGGGTTTACTAATCCTTTTCGTTGAAATCTGAAAAGTTTTTATAGAACTCCTTTCCTTGGATGATCTGTCAACTGCTCAATCAATTACTTCTTCGAAATGCTAAAAAAAGATTTCTTGATTTTCTTTTATTAATATATGTCCAGATGTCCAAATTATTTTCCTTTTTTTTTTTAGTAGATTTTCAGTAGATGTCAGGATTCATATTGAAAATAATCCGAATTCTCGGAATTAAAATCAAAAAAGTAAGAGTAAGAACTGCCTTTCGACTATTTCAGATTAATTGGAATCAATCCAAATCAATTGGAATCAATCCAAATCAAATAGATGAAGAAATAGAATTGGGATCCTATCTACATTCCATGTAGATAATTGATTTCTAGATACTAGATATTATGAATAGGGTATTATAGATTAATCTATAATCTATATCTATATTAAGCCTATATTTTTATACAGTCCAACTTTATACACTAGACTAACAAAAATGGATAGTATGATAGAAAGAAATATATTTCTTTCTATCATACTATCGGATCTCATAGAATACTGCTAATTATAGTCCATTCATTTCATCTAAGACGCAAACTAGGAATCCTTTTCATTTTATTTCTTCAATTATTGATATTGATAAGAAGTCAAGTTTCATTCAATTATTGATATTGATAAGAAGTCAAGTTTCATTCAAATTAATCACCTTGACTAACCGTTTTTACGTATATTATAAGTAAAAAAGCAGTAGGAACTAGAATGAACAGTGCAGTAGCAATAAATGCAAGAATATTTACTTCCATAACTTCATCCTTTCGTTTTTCTTTACTTCGCAAAAAGTCGGGATTTAATCCCATAGAGATAATAAATCTTTCGCCTCTAAATTCAATGGGATGAATTCCATCTCGATGATATTGAATCGGATCAATATCATGAATAACAATATCTGAGCTATCAAATCGATTCATCGTCGAGAATTGAATAGTATAACATAGAAAGATCGTTTATCCATACCGAATTAAAAAATAGATTCTTGATTCAATTGATAATTTCTTTACTTTATTACTTTACTTTTTTTTTATTTATCATATTCTTTCTTTTCTAAAAAACTAGAAAATTATTGCCTTCTTTGTACAATCGTCTGAGACGTATCATGTAACCACCTTTCCGCTTACATTGGTTACAACCAAACCCAAACAAATAAACAATAGAAGCGAAGAGCGAAAGGAGAGTGAATTTCGAAACTCCTTTTCATTTGGTTAGAGTTTGTTTTTTCTTCAGCAAAAATCCTTCCAAAAAAATTTCGAAACTCCTTTTCATTTGGTTAGAGTTTGTTTTTTCTTCAGCAAAAATCCTTCCAAAAAATTCTCTCTCTAATGGAAGTTTAATGAAAGTAGGATCCTTATTTTTGGAAGTAGGATCCTTATTTTTATTTGATCTTTATTTTATCCTCTTTCCTTGCTAATGGAATGCATAGAATATAAGAATATATTACAACTTTAGTGCGTAATTTGAAATTTGAATGAGATTACACAAAATCGGAGCCAAAAAAAAGATACTTTTCATATTAAAAGTCAGATTTAAAGAATTCTATCATCTATCAAACAAAGCAATTAAATTCATTTTGTATCGTACAAATACAAATCCGATTTGTGTATGTGCTACCGGAAAAGATATGGTACTCGATTCGATTTCATTATAGGTGTCGGGAGTAATCGAAAAATCCAAACTAAGTATCTTTTTAAATCTTGAATATGACGCTACCAATAATTGTAATTGTATTAATCCACACATGTCTCTATCAATCCGTACTAGTTGAAACCGTACTAGTTGAAAAAAAAAATTCCCATATTTTTATTTACTTTGACATATTTTTATTTATTTTGATGAGAAATTAAAAACGATAAATAAACAAAATAAAAAAAAAATAAGAAGTATCTCCTTGGGAATGAAATTTTCCTATTTTATTTGCCCCCTTTCGCAGAAAAGGGAGATATGAGTTGATGTAATGTATTTTTTATTGGATTATTGGATTTGGATCCGTCGGGACTGACGGGGCTCGAACCCGCAGCTTCCGCCTTGACAGGGCGGTGCTCTGACCAATTGAACTACAATCCCGGGGAAATGCAATAAAGTGTACAGCATACATATTCTTATGATTTCACTTTCTATTTCGATTTTAAATTGGAATCACGTGTAACAAAAACGGGAGCGATATCGATATATTGATATTCACATGGATATACACTTTAGTGATAAAAGGGACAGCACTTTAGTGATAAAAGGGACAGGAATTACTAGTTATCTTTTCATTATAAAGTCGAACAAAAAAAATCTTTCAATGAAAAAAAAGACTCTTTTTTCTTTACATTACTCTTTTTATTTTTTCTTTACATTACTCTTTTTATTAGACTTTATACTTACAAATCGTGATCTTAATCTAGATCATTAGCAAGATCAGAATTTGTGAGAAAATAAATAATAAATAAAGCAATAAAGAATAGGTAGAGATATATCCGAGATTTTTACTTTTTTACGTATCAGGCATTTCGAGAGAACAAAGGGGTTATATCATTTCATGGCGGATCAGTGAATTATTGGGCCGAGCTGGATTTGAACCAGCGTAGACATATTGCCAACGAATTTACAGTCCGTCCCCATTAACCGCTCGGGCATCGACCCAGGAAGAATCAATTCCAGACTTATTAATAATATTCAAATATTAATAAAATAATCCACGATCAACTTCCTTTCGTAATACCCCACCCCCAGGGGAAGTCGAATCCCCGCCGCCTCCTTGAAAGAGAGATGTCCTGAACCACTAGACGATGGGGGCACATTTGCCCGATCGCCAGCATACCACGCTCATAATATGAACAGTTTTTTCAAATTGTCAATATATCGCAAATAGTATGACTAGATTTTAAGAATCTTTCCGTCTTTCAGGATTCCATAGAATTTTTTGATTCTTATATTCATGAAACATTCATTCTAATCGCCATTATCCATTATATTAATTATCATTATCAATTAATCCATTATATTATTATATTAATTATTATATTATTATATTAATTATCTATTATATTATTATATTAATTATCAATTATAAATTAGAATTAATAGAATTAATTATTAATATAAATTAGAATTAATTATTAATATTATTAATTATTAATATTAATATAATTAATATATAATATAATTAAATTATGTGAAAGGTAAAAGAAAAGTGAATTCTAGTTCTAGTATGGAGCCGTATGCAATACACAAGCAAAGCCTGTACGGTTGTTCAATTCGATCTTTTTTTCTTATTCTTCTTTATCTCTTCCCGTCACCTTATTATTTATTATATTACTTATTATTTATTATTATTATATTAATTTATTATTATTATATTACTTATTAGAATATAGTTACTTACTTTATATAGATATAGATTCTTTATATAGATATAGGATATAGAGATATAGATTTTTTTTATATATATTTATATATATATTATATTATATTATAGATTTTTTTTCTAATCTATTTTCATAGATCTATCTTATCTGCATAGCGGCTCATTCCAGAATTGAATAAAATGAGCCCCTTTAACTCAGCGGTAGAGTAACGCCATGGTAAGGCGTAAGTCATCGGTTCAAATCCGATAAGGGGCTTTGGCCTTTTTTCATAAAACGAGCGGTAGTATTCCTATTTGAAGAGGGACTAGAAGTTGATATTTGTAATTACAAAAGTAAGAAACTCTAGAATTAGAATTAATTCTAATTTAATTTCGAATTAATTCTTTAATTCTAAAACTCAAATTAAAAAGAAAAAATTGTTAAAAATTAACATTATAATGCTTTCTTTTCATTAGAATCTTTTCATTATAATATAGTTTATTTGCTTATTAGTTTATTATATATTAGTTATTAGTTTATTATATATTAGTTTATTATATATTAGTTATTAGTTTATTATATATTAGTTTATTATATAATGATATATTATGATATAATGATAAATTGGCTCATAAATCGCCAAATTTTCTTATTTTCCATTATTCCAATCAAATCAATTGTAAAGATTAGATTAGAAATCAATAAAATAAAAAAAGAAAAAGTAAGTGGACCTAACCTATTGCATCCTGACTATATCTACTATTCTGATATTAAAATTCGATATAGATGAAATTGAAACAGTAGCTCTGCTTTTTCTTTCATTTTCATATTTCTTTTTGGACTCCGAAAAAAATCTGTCGATACTTCTGATTAAATCTTCTTGCTCCTAGTTATTCTATAGGAATAAATCACTATTCCCTTCCTCTATAGAAAAGTTTTTTCG